TACCTCTTATTCTAGTATGTGCTTCCGGAGGCGCACGGATGCAAGAAGGAAGTTTGAGTTTGATGCAAATGGCTAAAATATCTTCGGCTTTATATGATTATCAATCAAATAAAAAGTTATTCTATATATCAATCCTTACATCTCCTACTACTGGTGGGGTGACGGCTAGTTTTGGTATGTTGGGGGATATCATTATTGCTGAACCCAATGCCTACATTGCATTTGCGGGTAAACGGGTAATTGAACAAACATTGAATAAGACAGTACCTGAAGGTTCACAAGCGGCTGAATATTTATTCCATAAGGGCTTATTCGATACAATCGTACCACGTAATCTTTTAAAAGGCGTTCTGAATGAGTTATTTCAGCTCCACGCTTTCTTTCCTTCGAATAAAAATGGAATCAAGTAGACCTTTAAGGTCAATTATTTTTTTGTGGCGAACAAGCTGTTAGTTTATCAGACATATATTCCATGTAGAAAAATTAAAGTAATAAGTACATGTTTTTAGTTCTACATTCCTTGCACTTATTATATACTCATTTATAGTATAATTATATACGACTTAAAATTAATAACGAATTTTAAAATATATAATATTAAGAATAACAGGTACAAATATTAAACCGAGGTACCCATTCTATGACAACTCTCAACTTACCATCTATTTTTGTGCCTTTAGTGGGTCTAGTATTTCCGGCAATTGCAATGGCTTCTTTATCTCTTCATGTTCAAAGAAACAAGATTTTTTAAACCCGATGCGACCCAATCTCAGCCATTTTTTTCAAGACGTAGATTAGACATGGATCATAAAATGGATATCCATTTAGTAGAATATCGTATAAGATGTGCCTTCTTCCGAACATGAATTAAATGTAAATGAAAGAGCTCTTATGCATGTGGACTATGTTATATGTTTAAAATAATTATAGCTATTTTAAAATAGATTAAAATAGATCAGGATCCGCAGATCTCTGAAATGTAAAGTCAATGAAATGCAACCGGATCTAGTATGAGTTGGCGATCAGAACATATATGGATAGAACTTATAACGGGGTCTCGAAAAACAAGTAATTTCTGCTGGGCCTTTATCCTTTTTTTAGGTTCATTAGGATTCTTGTTGGTTGGAACGTCCAGTTATCTTGGTAGGAATTTGATATCTTTATTTCCGTCTCAGCAAATCATTTTTTTTCCACAAGGGCTCGTCATGTCTTTCTATGGCATCGCAGGTCTCTTTATTAGTTCCTATTTGTGGTGCACAATCTCCTGGAATGTAGGTAGTGGTTATGATCGATTCGATAGAAAGGAAGGAATTGTATGTATTTTTCGTTGGGGATTTCCTGGACAAAATCGTCGCATCTTCCTTCGATTCCTTATGAAAGATGTTCAGTCCATCAGAATAGAAGTTAAAGAGGGTATTTATGCCCGGCGTGTCCTTTATATGGACATCCGAGGCCAGGGAGCTATTCCCTTGACTCGTACTGATGAGAATTTGACTCCACGAGAAATTGAACAAAAAGCTGCGGAATTAGCCTATTTCTTGCGTGTACCGATTGAAGTATTTTGAAATGAACTGAAAATTATTTCTCATCAGGAGGTAAAAAATAAAAAAAATACTAGCGGCATCTCCTATATCCCATTTCGGGATTAGGTCCAATTTTTTTATATTTTGATAAATAAGGGAGTTAGCTCGTCTCGAAATACGGCATTACTTGAAAGGGCCTCTTTGGGACATTCATCGAAAGGACACAATACAATTGCTGCGAATTTTCTCAATTGAGATATCAGTCAAAAAAAATCTTATTTTTTTTTTTTTTCTTCATTCGAATTTGAGACGGACTCTTATTCTATTTGGATATTCTTTATATATTCAAGGACTAACCATAACCAATACATCACAAATAAAAAACAGTGAATAGATTCAAAGGAAAGATACCTTGTAATAGAACTCATTGCTTGATAGAAATATTGGATCGCATAGAGTTTACAAACGAGGTGGGTTCATTAAGAATTCACAGATGAAAAAAATGGAAAAAAAGAAAGCATTCATTCCCCTTCTCTATCTTGCATCTATAGTATTTTTGCCTGGGTGTATCTCTCTTTTATTTCATAAAAGTCTAGAATCCTGGGTTACTAATTGGTGGAATACTAGGCAACCCGAAACTTTCTTTAATATCATTCAAGAAAATAGTATTCTAGAACAATTCATAGAATTTGAGGAACTCTTCCTGTTGAACGAAATGATAAAGGAATATCCGGAGCCACATCTACAAAAGCTTAGTATAGGAATACACAAAGAAACAATCCAATTGATCAAGATGCACAATGAAGATCGTATCGATATGATTTTACACTTCTCGACAAATATAATATGTTTCATTATTCTAAGCGGTTATTCTATTCTGGGTAATGAAGAACTTGTTATTCTTAACTCTTGGGTTCAGGAATTCTTATATAACGTAAGCGACACGATCAAAGCTTTTTGTATTCTTTTATTAACGG